GTTAATGTAGCTTAAATTTTTATAAAGCAAGACACTGAAAATGTCTAGACGGGCATTATTGCCCCATCAACATAAAGGTTTGGTCCTGGCCTTTCTATTAGTTCTTAGCAGATTTACACATGCAAGCATCCGCATCCCAGTGAGAATGCCCTCCAAATCACTAAAGACTAAAAGGAGCGGGCATCAAGCACACTACTCCAGTAGCTCACAACGCCTTGCTTAGCCACACCCCCACGGGATACAGCAGTGACAAAAATTAGGCTATGAACGAAAGTTTGACCTAGCCATGCTAATTAGGGTTGGTAAATTTCGTGCCAGCCACCGCGGTCATACGATTGACCCAAATTAATAAACACCCGGCGTAAAGAGTGTCAAGGAACAATATAAAAATAAAGTCAAACCTTAATTAAGCTGTAAAAAGCCATAATTAAAATTAAGTTAAACTACGAAAGTAACTTTACCATAAACCGAGTACACGATAACTAAGACCCAAACTGGGATTAGATACCCCACTATGCTTAGTCGTAAACTTAAATAGTCCTAGAACAAGACTATTCGCCAGAGTACTATCGGCAACAGCCCAAAACTCAAAGGACTTGGCGGTGCTTCATATCCTTCTAGAGGAGCCTGTTCTGTAAACGATAAACCACGATTAACCTCACCAATCCTTGCTACTTCAGTCTATATACCGCCATCTTCAGCAAACCCTAAAAAAGGAATGAAAGTAAGCACAACTATTGCACGTAAAAACGTTAGGTCAAGGTGTAACCTATGGATTGGGAAGAAATGGGCTACATTTTCTATAATAAGAACACCCCTTAAACTTACACGAAAGTTTTTATGAAATCTAAAAACTAAAGGAGGATTTAGCAGTAAATTAAGAATAGAATGCTTAATTGAATAAGGCCATGAAGCACGCACACACCGCCCGTCACCCTCCTCAAGTGCCATAGCAAAGCCCCAGATCACTAACCCATGCTAAGCAAGCGTACAAGAGGAGACAAGTCGTAACAAGGTAAGCATACCGGAAGGTGTGCTTGGATAAACAAGATGTAGCTTAAACAAAGCATCTAGTTTACACCTAGAAGATTTCACAATTCGTGCACATCTTGAACTACATCTAGCCCATACCCCTCCTCACCACTACTATTATAAATCAATCAAATAAAACATTTACCATGCATCTAAAGTATAGGAGATAGAAATTTAATTATCAATGGCGCTATAGAGAAAGTACCGTAAGGGAAAGATGAAAGAATTATTAAAAGTAAAAAAAAGCAAAGTTTACCCCTTGTACCTTTTGCATAATGATTTAACTAGTATTAATTTAGCAAAGAGACCTTAAGTTAAATTACCCGAAACCAGACGAGCTACTTATGAGCAGTAACTAGAACAAACTCATCTATGTGGCAAAATAGTGAGAAGACTTATAAGTAGAGGTGAAAAGCCTAACGAGCCTGGTGATAGCTGGTTGTCCAAGAAAGGAATTTCAGTTCAACACTAAACAATACTAAAAGCCACATTAAGCTTCAACGTATGTTTAACTGTTAGTCTAAAAAGGTACAGCTTTTTAGAAATGGATACAACCTTTACTAGAGAGTAACATAAAACTTAAACCATAGTTGGCCTAAAAGCAGCCACCAATTAAGAAAGCGTTCAAGCTCAACAACAAAAATAAGTTTTAATCCCAACAATAAATAAAATAACTCCTAGCCTGACTATTGGACTAATCTATTTAATTATAGAAGAAATACTGTTAATATGAGTAACAAGAAAAATTTTCTCCTTGCATAAGCTTATATCAGTAACTGATAATATACTGATAGTTAACAACTAATAAATATAACCTAACACTAAACTATTTATTAATTATACTGTTAACCCAACACAGGTATGCACTAAGGAAAGATTAAAAAGAGTAAAAGGAACTCGGCAAACACAAACCCCGCCTGTTTACCAAAAACATCACCTCTAGCATAACTAGTATTAGAGGCACTGCCTGCCCAGTGACAAATCGTTAAACGGCCGCGGTATCTTGACCGTGCAAAGGTAGCATAATCACTTGTTCTCTAAATAAGGACTTGTATGAATGGCCACACGAGGGTTTTACTGTCTCTTACTCCTAATCAGTGAAATTGACCTCCCCGTGAAGAGGCGGGGATAACACAATAAGACGAGAAGACCCTATGGAGCTTTAATTAATCAACTCAAAAAGCACAAAATAATACCACCAAGGGATAACAAAGCTTTATATGAGCTGACAATTTCGGTTGGGGTGACCTCGGAGTATAAAAAACCCTCCGAGTGATTAAAACTTAGGCCTACTAGCCAAAGTATAGTATCACATATTGATCCAAAATTTTGATCAACGGAACAAGTTACCCTAGGGATAACAGCGCAATCCTATTCTAGAGTCCATATCGACAATAGGGTTTACGACCTCGATGTTGGATCAGGACATCCTAATGGTGCAGCAGCTATTAAGGGTTCGTTTGTTCAACGATTAAAGTCCTACGTGATCTGAGTTCAGACCGGAGTAATCCAGGTCGGTTTCTATCTATTACGCATTTCTCCCAGTACGAAAGGACAAGAGAAATAAGGCCAACTTTAAAAAAGCGCCTTCAAACAATTAGTGACCCAGTCTCAACCTAATAATCTAGCGCAAACATACCCTGCCCAAGACCAGGGCTTTGTTGAAGTGGCAGAGTATGGCAATTGCATAAAATTTAAGCTTTTATACTCAGAGGTTCAAATCCTCTCTTCAACAAATGTTTATAATTAACATTCTAACACTCATTCTTCCCATTCTTTTAGCTGTAGCATTTCTAACACTAGTAGAACGCAAAATCCTAGGTTACATACAATTCCGAAAAGGACCAAATATTGTAGGCCCATATGGCTTACTACAACCCTTCGCTGATGCAATCAAACTATTCACTAAAGAACCCTTACGACCAGCCACATCCTCTACCACCATATTTATAATTGCACCCGTACTTGCACTAACCCTGGCTCTCACAATATGAGCTCCCCTACCCATACCACACCCACTCATCAACATAAATCTAGGAGTGCTCTTCATTCTAGCAATATCAAGCCTAGCCGTCTACTCCATCCTATGATCCGGATGAGCTTCCAATTCAAAATACGCTCTAATCGGAGCCCTACGAGCAGTAGCACAAACAATCTCATATGAAGTAACACTAGCTATTATTCTATTATCCGTACTTCTAATAAACGGTTCCTTCACCCTATCTACACTAAACACCACACAAGAAAAACTATGACTACTCTTCCCTTCATGACCCCTTGCTATAATATGATTTATTTCCACTTTAGCAGAAACTAACCGAGCCCCTTTCGACCTTACAGAAGGAGAATCAGAACTTGTATCCGGCTTTAACGTAGAATATGCTGCTGGCCCCTTCGCCCTATTCTTCCTAGCAGAATATGCCAACATTATCATAATAAATATATTCACAACTATCTTATTTCTAGGAGCATTCCACGACCCCCACACACCAGAATTATGCACAACAAACCTAATCGTCAAGTCACTACTACTAACAATATCCTTCCTATGAATCCGAGCGTCTTATCCCCGATTCCGATATGACCAGCTAATACACCTCCTCTGAAAAAATTTCCTCCCACTAACACTAGCTCTCTGCATATGACACATCTCACTACCCATCATAACGGCAGGCATCCCACCCCAAACATAAAATAAGAAATATGTCTGACAAAAGAATTACTTTGATAGAGTAAATAATAGAGGTTTAAGCCCTCTTATTTCTAGAACAATAGGAATCGAACCTACCCTTAAGAATTCAAAATTCTTCGTGCTACCACACTACACCATAATCTATAGTAAGGTCAGCTAAATAAGCTACCGGGCCCATACCCCGGAAATGTTGGTTCATATCCTTCCCATACTAATTAATCCATTCATCTCTATCACCCTACTAACAACCCTCGTCCTAAGCACAATAATTGTCACCATTAGCTCCCACTGATTATTCGCCTGAATCGGACTAGAAATAAATATAATGACCATTATTCCCATTATAATAAAAAAACCCAACCCCCGAGCTACAGAAGCCTCGACCAAATACTTTCTAACACAAGCCACAGCATCCTCACTACTTATACTAGCAATTATCATCAACCTAATACACTCCAGCCAATGAACTATCATAAAACTATTCGACCCAACAGCATCCATCCTAATAACAATAGCTCTAGCCATTAAATTAGGATTATCCCCCTTCCACTTCTGAGTACCAGAAGTTACACAAGGCATTCCCCTAAACACAGGACTAATTCTACTTACGTGACAAAAACTCGCACCTATCTCAATCCTTTACCAAATTTCACCATCAATCAATCTACACCTAATAATTACCATATCCTTTCTATCAATCCTAATCGGAGGTTGAGGTGGACTGAACCAAACACAACTCCGAAAAATTATAGCCTACTCATCAATCGCCCATATAGGATGAATGACTACTATTTTACTGTACAATCCAACCTTCACCTTACTAAACCTATTAATCTACATTATAATAACCTTCACCATATTTATACTACTCATTCAAAACTCCACTACCACTACACTACTACTATCCCAAACATGAAACACGATACCCATTATAACAACTTTTACTATACTCACCCTACTCTCCATAGGAGGACTTCCTCCACTCACAGGTTTCATACCCAAATGAATAATTATTCAAGAACTAACAAAAAATGACACCCTTATCCTACCCACCCTCATAGCCATCACAGCTCTACTCAACCTATACTTCTACATACGCCTTGCCTACTCCACAGCATTAACCCTATTCCCCTCCACCAATAACATAAAAATAAAATGACAATTCTACCCCACAAAACAAATAACCCTTCTACCAACAGCAATCGTACTATCCACAATACTTCTACCCCTCACACCAACACTCTTCACCATACTATAGGGGTTTAGGTTAAATAAGACCAAGAGCCTTCAAAGCCCTAAGCAAGTACAACTTTACTTAACCCCTGCCTAATAAGGATTGCAAGACCATATCTTACATCAATTGAATGCAAATCAAACACTTTAATTAAGCTAAATCCTCACTAGATTGGAGGGATACATTTCCCACGAACTTTTAGTTAACAGCTAAATACCCTAATAAACTGGCTTCAATCTACTTCTCCCGCCGCAAGAAAAAAAAGGCGGGAGAAGTCCCGGCAGGATTGAAACTGCTCCTTTGAATTTGCAATTCAAAATGATTATTCACCACAGAACTTGGTAAAAAGAGGACTTCACCCCTGTCTTTAGATTTACAGTCTAATGCCTACTCGACCATTTTACCTATGTTCGCAAACCGATGACTATTCTCTACCAATCACAAGGATATTGGTACTCTGTATTTACTATTTGGTGCCTGAGCAGGAATAGTAGGTACTGGCCTAAGCTTGTTGATTCGTGCTGAATTAGGTCAACCTGGTACACTTATCGGAGACGACCAGCTTTATAATGTTCTAGTAACAGCTCACGCCTTCGTAATAATCTTCTTTATAGTTATACCTATCATAATCGGAGGCTTTGGAAACTGATTAGTTCCCTTGATAATTGGAGCCCCTGACATAGCATTCCCTCGTCTAAACAACATAAGCTTCTGACTACTCCCCCCTTCCTTTCTACTACTGATAGCATCTTCAATAGTTGAAGCCGGCGCAGGTACAGGCTGAACTGTATACCCTCCTCTAGCCGGAAATCTAGCACATGCAGGAGCCTCAGTAGACCTTACTATTTTCTCCCTACATTTAGCCGGTGTATCTTCAATCCTCGGAGCTATTAACTTCATTACAACTATTATTAATATAAAACCACCCGCTATAACCCAGTACCAAACACCTCTCTTCGTCTGATCAGTCTTGGTCACAGCAGTCTTACTTTTACTATCATTACCTGTCTTAGCAGCCGGAATTACTATACTATTAACTGATCGAAATCTAAACACAACCTTTTTTGACCCGGCAGGAGGAGGAGACCCAATCTTATATCAACACCTGTTCTGATTTTTTGGTCATCCCGAAGTATATATTTTAATTCTACCCGGCTTTGGAATAATTTCACATATCGTTACTTATTATTCAGGGAAAAAAGAACCTTTTGGATATATAGGGATAGTATGAGCTATAGTTTCTATTGGCTTCCTAGGTTTCATTGTATGAGCTCATCACATGTTTACAGTTGGAATAGACGTAGACACACGAGCATATTTTACATCAGCTACTATAATCATCGCAATTCCCACAGGAGTAAAAGTTTTCAGTTGACTGGCAACACTTCACGGAGGAAATATTAAATGATCTCCCGCCCTAATATGAGCCCTAGGCTTTATCTTCTTATTCACAGTAGGTGGTTTAACCGGTATTATCCTAGCTAACTCGTCCCTAGATATCATTCTCCACGACACCTATTATGTAGTTGCTCATTTTCACTATGTACTTTCAATAGGAGCTGTCTTTGCCATCATAGGAGGTTTTGTCCACTGATTCCCACTATTTTCAGGATATACACTCAACCCAACATGAGCAAAAATCCAATTCATGATTATATTCGTAGGTGTAAATATGACATTCTTCCCACAACATTTCCTAGGCCTGTCTGGGATACCCCGCCGATATTCTGACTATCCAGATGCTTACACAACATGAAATACCATCTCATCAATAGGCTCATTTATCTCACTAACAGCAGTCATACTAATAATTTTCATTATCTGAGAAGCATTTGCATCTAAACGAGAAGTACTAGCAGTAGACCTCACCTCCACAAACCTTGAGTGACTAAACGGATGTCCTCCACCATACCACACATTCGAAGAACCAGTATACGTCAACCTAAAACATTCAAGAAAGGAAGGAATCGAACCCCCTCTAATCGGTTTCAAGCCAACATCATAACCATTATGTCTTTCTTTATGAACGAGATATTAGTAAAGTCTTACGTAACTTTGTCAAAGTTAAATCACAAGTGAAAACCCTGTATATCTCCATGGCATACCCCTTTCAACTAGGCTTACAAGACGCAGCATCACCCGTTATAGAAGAACTTCTACAATTTCACGACCACGCATTAATAATCGTCTTCTTAATTAGCTCCTTAGTTCTTTATATCATTACACTAATACTTACAACCAAACTAACTCATACTAATACAATAGACGCTCAAGAAGTAGAAACTATTTGAACTGTCCTCCCAGCCGTTATTTTAATCACAATCGCCCTACCCTCCCTACGAATCCTCTACATAATAGACGAAATTAACAACCCCTCTCTCACCGTAAAAGCAATAGGACACCAATGATACTGAAGCTATGAATACACCGACTACGAAGACCTAAACTTTGACTCGTACATAATTCCAACCTCAGACCTAAAACCAGGTGAACTACGACTCTTAGAAGTAGATAATCGAATGATTCTACCCATACAAATAACAATCCGAATACTAGTCTCCTCAGAAGATGTATTGCACTCATGAGCTGTCCCCTCCCTAGGCCTAAAAACAGACGCAATTCCTGGCCGCCTAAACCAAACAACCCTAACATCAACACGACCTGGCCTATTCTATGGACAATGTTCAGAAATCTGTGGCTCAAATCACAGCTTTATACCAATCGTTCTCGAACTAGTACCTTTAGAGAATTTCGAAAAATGATCTGCATCCATATTATAATCTCACTAAGAAGCTAAAATAGCGTTAACCTTTTAAGTTAAAGATTGGGAATTATAAAATCCCCTTAGTGATATGCCACAACTAGATACATCAACATGGCTCCTTACCATTCTCTCTATAATCTTCACCCTGTTCGCACTACTTCAACTAAAAATCTCAAAGCACTTTTATTCTCCCTCCCCCAAACCAGTGGGCACCAAACTACAAAAACAACAAACCCCCTGAAACCACACATGAACGAAAATCTATTTGCCTCTTTCATAGTCCCAATCACACTAGGCATTCCTATTACCACTCTAATTATTATATTCCCCACCATACTATTCCCAACACCAAGTCGATTAATCAATAACCGTATAATCACTATCCAACAATGACTTACCAAACTCACATCAAAACAACTGATAATCACACACAATCCTAAAGGACAAACCTGATCTCTAATACTCATTTCACTTTTCTTTTTCATCGCCTCCACAAACCTTCTTGGAATATTACCTCACTCATTCACACCTACCACTCAACTCTCTATAAACTTAGGCATGGCCATTCCATTATGAGCTGGTACCGTTTTTATCGGTTTCCGCAATAAGACAAAAATATCTCTAGCCCACCTTTTACCATTAGGTACACCCACTTTCCTAATTCCTATGTTGGTAATAATCGAAACTATCAGCCTATTTATTCAACCCTTAGCTCTAGCAGTACGGCTAACAGCGAACATCACAGCAGGTCACCTATTACTACACCTAATTGGAAGTGCAACTCTTGCATTAATAAACATTAGCCTATTCACAGCTCTCATCACATTTATTATCCTCACTCTATTAGTCATCCTCGAATTCGCTGTAGCCCTAATCCAGGCCTACGTATTCACCCTACTAGTAAGCCTATACTTGCAAGACAATACATAATGACCCACCAAACCCACTCATATCACATAGTAAACCCCAGCCCCTGACCACTTACAGGAGCCCTCTCAGCATTTCTTATAACATCAGGCCTAATTATATGATTTCATTTCAACTCAATAATTCTACTGACTTTAAGTTTCTTAACGAACACCTTAACAATATATCAATGATGACGAGACATCATCCGAGAAAGTACCTTCCAAGGCCACCACACACCAACCGTTCAAAAAGGACTTCGATATGGCATAATTCTATTTATCTTATCAGAAGTCCTATTTTTTACAGGCTTCTTCTGAGCCTTTTACCACTCAAGCCTTGCCCCTACTCCCGAACTAGGAGGTTCCTGACCACCAACAGGTATCCGCCCCTTAAATCCACTAGAAGTCCCACTCCTCAATACCTCCGTACTATTAGCTTCTGGTGTATCTATCACTTGAGCTCACCATAGTCTTATAGAAGGTAACCGCAAACACATACTCCAAGCCCTCCTCATTACAATTACACTTGGTCTCTACTTCACCCTACTCCAAGCATCAGAATACTATGAAGCCCCATTTACAATCTCAGACGGAATTTACGGCTCCACTTTCTTCGTAGCCACAGGCTTCCACGGACTACACGTCATCATCGGATCCACTTTCCTCATCGTCTGCTTCATACGCCAAATAATATTTCACTTCACATCAAATCACCATTTTGGCTTCGAAGCCGCTGCTTGATATTGACATTTCGTAGACGTCGTATGATTATTCCTCTATGTATCAATCTATTGATGAGGTTCATAGTCCTTTTAGTATTAATAAGTACAACTGACTTCCAATCAGTTAGTTTCGGTACACTCCGAAAAAGAACAATAAACCTTCTATTAACCCTACTAACAAATACAACCCTAGCCCTACTACTTATATTTATTGCTTTTTGACTCCCCCAACTAAACGTCTATGCGGAAAAAACTAGCCCTTACGAATGTGGATTTGATCCAATAGGATCTGCTCGCCTACCCTTTTCCATAAAATTCTTCCTAGTAGCAATTACTTTCCTCCTCTTCGACCTAGAAATCGCTCTCTTACTCCCCTTACCTTGAGCAATCCAAACAAACAATCTAACAACAATACTTCTTACGGCCTTACTCCTAATCTCCCTACTAGCTGCTAGCCTAGCCTACGAATGAACCCAAAAAGGCCTAGAATGGGATAAATATGGTACTTAGTTTAAAGTAAAACAAGTGATTTCGACCCTCTAGACTGTGATCTAAACTCACAAGTACCAAATGTCCCTAGTCCACATTAATATTCTAATTGCCTTTACAGTATCCCTCACAGGCTTATTAATGTACCGATCCCACCTAATATCCGCATTATTATGTCTAGAAGGCATAGTGCTATCATTATTCATCCTAGCAACCCTCACAATCCTAAATACACACTTCACCCTAGCCAACATGATACCAATCATTCTCCTAGTATTTGCAGCCTGCGAAGCAGCTATCGGACTAGCCCTACTAGTCATAGTCTCCAATACATATGGTACTGACTACGTACAAAACCTTAACCTCCTCCAATGCTAAAATTTATTGTTCCTACTATCATACTCATACCCTTGACTTGATTATCAAACAGTAAATTTATCTGAATCAATACTACAACCCATAGTTTATTAATTAGCTTTACAAGTTTACTTCTACTTAATCAATTCAACGATAACAGTCTTAACTATTCTCTAACATTTTTCTCTGACCCCCTTTCCACACCACTCTTAATATTAACAATATGACTTCTCCCCTTAATACTAATAGCAAGCCAATCTCATCTCCTAAAAGAACCACTTGCCCGAAAAAAGCTCTACATTACAATACTAATTATACTACAAATCCTCTTAATTATAACCTTCACTGCTACAGAACTAATCATGTTTTATATTACATTTGAGTCCACATTAATTCCTACTCTCATCATCATCACCCGTTGAGGAAACCAAACAGAACGACTCAATGCAGGGCTTTATTTCTTATTTTATACACTCATAGGATCTCTCCCCTTACTAGTAGCACTAATATACTTACAAAATACAGTAGGCTCCCTAAACTTCCTACTACTACAATACTGAGCCCAACCATTATCAACCTCCTGATCCAACACTTTCATATGACTAGCTTGCATAATAGCCTTTCTAGTAAAAATGCCCCTTTATGGGTTACATCTCTGACTACCCAAAGCACATGTAGAAGCCCCTATTGCAGGTTCAATAGTCCTTGCAGCTGTATTACTCAAACTCGGAGGCTATGGGATACTACGAATCACATCAATCCTTAACCCCCTAACAGAACACATAGCCTACCCTTTCCTTGCATTATCCCTATGAGGAATAATCATAACCAGTTCTATTTGCTTACGCCAAACAGATCTAAAATCACTAATCGCATACTCCTCAGTCAGCCACATAGCACTCGTCATTGCAGCTATTCTTATCCAAACCCCCTGAAGTTACATAGGAGCTACCGCCCTAATAATCGCCCACGGCCTCACATCCTCCATACTATTCTGTTTAGCAAACTCAAACTACGAACGTATTCATAGTCGAACTATAATCCTAGCACGAGGCCTACAAATCTTTTTTCCACTAATAACTACTTGATGATTATTAGCATGCTTAACAAACCTCGCCCTACCCCCTACCATTAACCTAATCGGAGAACTACTCGTAATTATGTCAACCTTCTCATGATCAAACCTCACCATTATCCTCATAGGAACAAACATTGTAATCACAGCCCTCTACTCCTTATATATACTAATCATAACACAACGTGGCAAACACACACACCATATCAACAACCTTACTCCTACTTTTACACGAGAACATGCCTTAATAGCCCTACACATTATCCCTCTCCTACTCCTATCACTAAACCCTAAAATCATCCTAGGCCCTCTTTATTGTAAGTATAGTTTAAAAAACCGTTAGTTTGTGAAACTAAAAATAGAAGATATAAACCTTCTTACTTACCGAAAAAGAATTGCAAGAACTGCTAATTCATGTGCTCCACACTTAACAATGTGGCTTTTTCAAGCTTTTAAAGGATAGCAGTTATCCATTGGTCTTAGGAACCAAAAAATTGGTGCAACTCCAAATAAAAGTAATAAACTTATTTACTTCTTCCACTTTACTCACACTACTTATATTAATCACCCCCGTTATAGCATCTAGTACAGACTTCTACAAGAACAATAAGTATCAACATTATGTAAAAAACATAACTCTCCTTGCTTTCATCACCAGTTTGATTCCAATAATAATATTTATCCATACAAACCAAGAAATACTCATCTCGAACTGACACTGAATCACCATCCATACTCTCAAACTAACACTCAGCTTTAAAATAGACTATTTCTCACTTATATTTATGCCCGTAGCACTATTCATTACATGATCCATTATAGAGTTTTCAATATGATATATGCACTCCGATCCCTACATCAACCAATTCTTCAAATACCTACTCATTTTCCTCATCACTATACTTATCCTCGTCACAGCTAACAACCTCTTCCAATTATTTATTGGATGAGAGGGAGTCGGAATCATATCCTTCCTACTAATTGGCTGATGGTTCGGACGAACAGATGCTAATACAGCCGCTCTTCAAGCAATCCTATATAACCGTATCGGAGACATTGGATTCCTTCTATCTATAGCCTGATTCCTACACAATACAAATGCATGAGATCTACAACAAATCTTCACACTTAACCAAAACCCCCCAATCCTCCCCCTCATAGGACTCACACTAGCCGCAGCTGGAAAGTCAGCCCAATTTGGCCTACATCCATGACTACCCTCAGCAATAGAAGGCCCCACTCCAGTATCAGCCCTACTTCACTCAAGCACAATAGTCGTAGCAGGAATTTTCCTACTTATCCGCTTTTACCCTCTAACAGAAAACAACAAATTCATTCAAACAACAATACTTTCTCTAGGTGCCCTTACCACCCTATTCACAGCTATCTGTGCCCTAACCCAAAATGATATCAAAAAGATCATTGCTTTTTCCACCTCCAGCCAACTTGGCCTAATAATAGTAACACTAGGCCTTAATCAACCACACCTAGCATTTCTACACATTTGTACACACGCTTTCTTCAAAGCTATACTATTTCTATGTTCTGGCTCTATCATCCATAATTTAAACAACGAACAAGACATTCGAAAAATAGGAGGACTTTACAAAATCCTTCCCTTTACCACAACTGCCCTAACCATCGGCTGCTTCGCACTAACAGGTATACCATTTCTCACAGGATTCTATTCTAAAGACCTCATCATTGAAGCCGCCACTTCGTCTTATACCAACGCCTGAGCCCTATTACTAACATTAATCGCCACCTCCATAACAGCTATTTACAGCACTCGCATCATCTTCTTTACTCTACTAGAACAACCTCGCTTCTCTCCTCTCATAAACATTAATGAAACTAACCCCATACTGATTAATCCCATTAAACGCCTATTAATCGGAAGCATCTTTGCCGGATTCATCCTCTCCAACAGTATACCCCCAATGAACACCCCTCTAATGACCATACCCCTATATTTAAAACTAACAGCCCTTATAGTAACAACCCTAGGCTTTATTCTCGCATTCGAAATTAATATCTATTCAAAAAACCTAAAACACCCTCACCCATCAGACTCTACTAAATTCTCCACTTTATTAGGCTACTTCCCTACAATCATACATCGCCTAGCCCCTCATCTAGCTCTAACAATAAGCCAAAAATTCGCAACCTTCTTACTAGACCTAACCTGAACAGAAATAATCCTACCAAAAACAACAGCTCTCATTCAACTAAAAGCCTCCACACTGACCTCAAACCAAAAAGGACTTATCAAACTCTACTTCCTATCTTTCCTCATCACCATAACCCTCAGTATACTACTATTTAATTACCCCGAGTAATCTCCATAACAACCACCACACCAATAAACAAAGATCACCCAGTAACAATAACTAATCAAGTGCCATAACTATACAACGCAGCAATCCCTATAGCTTCCTCACTAAAAAACCCAGAATCCCCTGTATCATAAATAACTCAATCCCCCAACCCATTAAATTCAAACACAATATTCACTTCCCCACCCTCTAAAATATACAACACCACTAACAATTCTAATACTAAACCTAAAAGAAATCCCCCAAGTACAACCTTATTAGAAACCCAAACCTCAGGATACTGCTCGGTAGCCATAGCCGTTGTATAACCAAACACAACTAATATCCCTCCTAAATAAATCAAAAATACTATTAAACCTAAAAATGAACCCCCAAAACTAAAAACAATTCCACACCCCATGGCACCACCCACAATCAACCCTAAACCACCATAGATTGGTGAAGGCTTTGAAGAAACCCCCACAAGACTAATCACAAAAATAGTGCTCATAATAAAAACAATATATATGACCATTATTCTCACATGGACTCTAACCATGACCAATGATATGAAAAACCATCGTTGTAATTCAACTACAAGAACCCTAATGACCAACATCCGAAAAACACACCCACTAATAAAAATTATTAATAACGCATTCATTGACCTACCCACTCCATCCAACATCTCCTCATGATGAAACTTTGGCTCCTTACTAGGCCTCTGCCTAATCATACAAATCCTAACAGGTTTATTCCTAGCAATACATTACACACCAGACACTTCAACCGCTTTTTCATCAGTCGCACATATCTGTCGAGACGTCAACTACGGCTGATTCATCCGCTACCTACATGCAAACGGAGCTTCCATATTCTTCATCTGCCTTTACGCCCACATTGGACGTGGCCTATACTATGGCTCTTATATATTCCAAGAAACATGAAACATTGGTGTGCTCCTGCTACTAACAGTTATAGCCACTGCATTCGTAGGCTACGTTCTACCCTGAGGACAGATATCATTCTGAGGCGCAACCGTCATCACCAATCTCCTATCAGCAATCCCTTACATCGGAACCACCTTAGTAGAATGAATCTGAGGTGGATTTTCCGTAGACAAAGCAACACTAACACGTTTTTTCGCTTTCCACTTCATCCTCCCATTCATCATCACAGCATTGGTAGCTGTCCACCTGCTATTCCTACACGAAACAGGATCCAATAACCCTACAGGAATCCCATCCAACATAGACATAATTCCATTCCACCCCTATTATACAATTAAAGACATCCTAGGCGCTCTACTCTTAATCTTAGCACTACTAACACTAACCCTATTCACCCCTGACCTACTAGGAGACCCTGACAACTATACCCCAGCAAACCCACTAAGCACCCCTGCACACATCAAACCAGAATGATATTTCCTATTCGCATATGCAATCTTACGATCAATTCCCAATAAACTTGGAGGAGTATTAGCACTATTACTTTCCATCCTTATCTTAATCTTTATCCCAATACTTCAAACATCTAAACAACGAAGCATAATATTCCGTCCCTTTAGCCAACTTTTATTCTGAACCCTAATCGCAGACCTCCTAACCTTAACATGAATTGGGGGCCAACCTGTAGAACACCCATACATCATTGTAGGCCAATTAGCATCTATCCTATATTTCCTCCTAATCTTAGTGCTAATACCAACAGTCAGCCTTATTGAAAATAAACTCCTAAAATGAAGAGTCTTTGTAGTATAACAAAATACCCCGGTCTTGTAAACCGGAAAAGGAGGACTCATCCTCCCTAAGACTCAAGGAAGAGACATTAAACCTCACCACCAACACCCAAAGCTGGAATTCTACATAAACTATTCCTTGAAAAAAGCTTATTGTATAATTACCACATCATCACAGTACTATGCCAGTATTAAAAATAATTTATTTTAAAAACATTTTACTGTACACATCACATATATACACATATACGCATACCAATATTTAGTCTTTCCTTGTAAATATTCATATATACATGCTATGTATTATTGTGCATTCATTTATTTTCCATACGATAAGTTAAAGCTCGTATTGATTATCATTAATTTTACATATTACATAATATGTATGCTCTTACATATTATATCTCCTCTAACAATTTTATCTCCATTATATCCTATGGTCACCCGTATTAGACCACGAGCTTTATCACCATGCCGCGTGAAACCAGCAACCCGCTCGGCAGGGATCCCCCTTCTCGCACCGGGCCCATATCCTGTGGGGGTAGCTAATCATGATCTTTATAAGACATCTGGTTCTTACTTCAGGACCATTTTAACTTAAAATCGCCCACTCGTTCCTCTTAAATAAGACATCTCGATGGATTCATGACTAATCAGCCCATGCCTAACATAACTGAGATTCCATACATTTGGTATCTTTTAATTTTTGGGGGGGGGCTTGCACCGACTCAGCTATGGCCTTAGAAAGGCCCTGTCACAGTCAGATAAATTGTAGCTGGGCCTGTGTGTATTTTTGATTGGACTAGCACAACCAACAGGTGTTATTTAATTAATGGTTACAGGACATAGTACTCTATTATTCCCCCCGGGCTCAAAAAACCCTATTTCATAGAGGTTTAAACCCCCCCTTCCCCTTACAAAACTAATCGTCTGCTTTGATATTCACCACCCCCCTACAGTGCTTCGTCCCTAGATCCACACATACTTTTTTTAATAAATTAATACTAAATCTGACACAAGCCCCATAATGAAATCATACAAATAATTTCCTACTCCACA